CCCATCGATATACATATAGATACACCGACTTTACATTTCAGCCATCCGTCGATCCTGATATATTTTCAAATAGATAGAATTCCTTTACCCATATATCATCTTTGTACAGGCATAAGCATAAGAGCCTCTCCTTTCTGTTCGGCGAAAACCGCATGTTATACCATATTCCACTAAATAAAAATCTGTGTTATGATACAAGTCTAAGTTTTGAAAAAAAAATGGATGAGAGTTGGGCCCATCAGATCTAAACAGTCTTATTCTTTTGAACATGAAGAGATAAAGAAGCCATTGCCATTGCCGGAAATACTAGGCCTACTAAAGGCACCAACACAGAGGGAAAGTCGAAAGTTGTCATAGAATGGATACCTCGATTTACTATTTGTACCTGTTATTTTTATTTATAAAGATATCTTATAATAATTATAATTAAGAATTGTAATTATTATTAATTAATATTTATGAAATTCGAATTTTAATTAGTATAGATCTAAGTATATATCTAAGTGAGTATATAATGGACTTATTCATCTTTCTATATGAAAGATATGTAAAAGATATATATGATAATCGCCTTTATTTTTATTATATTATTCTATTCTTTTTTTCTTCGTCTTTTGCTCTTGTCTTCTAATAATTTAATAAAGAAAAAGTTTCTTACAAATTATCGAAAGATTCGTTAGAATCCGACCCAAAAGGGATTCTTAATCAAAATGGGATTCGCGGGAGATATAGAAAGAGAAAAACTCTATATCTATATTTTCATTTTCTATATTTGAATTATATATACGGACGTAAGACGGGAAGAGGTAATTTTTTTTATTTTCCTAATTTCACGAAAAGAAGAATTCACTCTTTTATCTGAGGCTTCTTAATTAGTAATCAGGAATATAAATATAGAAAAAAGAGTTATCCGCAACTTTAACTTTTGATTCTTTCTACAATTAGATCTTATGTCAACAAATAAACCCCGTTCGTCTTATTTTTACTTGGATTCCGATAAACTAACTACTTGTTTGCTACAAATAAAAAATGGAACTTAATGCTCTTTAATTGAATTTTGATTCAAAGGAAAGAAAGCGTGGAGCTGAAATAACTCACTCAGAACGCTTTTTAAAGGATTACGTGGTACGATTAGATCGAATAAGCCCTTCTGGAATAAATATTCAGCCGCTTGTGAACCTTCAGGTACTGTTTTATTCAATGTTTGTTCAATTACTCTTTTACCCGCAAATGCAATGTAAGCATTGGGTTCGGCAATAATGATATCCCCCAACATACCAAAACTAGCAGTCACCCCACCTGTAGTAGGAGATGTAAGGATTGGTACATAGAATAACTTTTTTTTTGATTGATAATCATATAAAGCAGAAGATATTTTAGCCATTTGCATCAAGCTCAAACTTCCTTCTTGCATGCGTGCCCCCCCGGAAGCACACACTATAATAAGAGGTAGAAATTTTTTAGTAGCGTACTCAATCAAACGGGTGATTTTCTCCCCGACCACGGATCCCATACTACCCCCCATAAACTGAAAATCCATAACCCCGATTGCTACGGGAATACTGTTTAGTTGGCCTATGCCTGTTTGAACGGCCTCAGTTAATCCTGTCTTTCTTTGATAAGAATCGATACGATCTTTATAAGGCTCCTCCTCCGAATGAAATTCAATGGGATCCAGAGAAACCATGTCTTCATCCATAGGATCCCAAGTACCCGGATCGATCAAAAGTTCGATTCTCTCTGAACTACTCATTTTCAAATGATATCCACATTGTTCACAAAGATTCATTTTTGATTTAAAAAATTTCTTATAATTTAATCCATAACAATTTTCACATTGAACCCACAAATGCCTGTATTTTTGAGTTACATCCAGATCATTAGAACTTTCTCTTATAGTTAAATCACTACCATTCGTGCTGGTTCTTATACCGGAACCCTCAATCTCACCACAAATGGAACTATAAATGTAACTGTTACTGTAATTGTCACTACCACTTACAATGTCAGTCTCAATAAAGATTTGAGACTGAAGATAATTGTCAATGCAACTATTAATGTGATTCTTCCAACTATATTGAGTATCATACATGTAATGATCATAGTGGGGATCGTCACTGTTAGATCCATTATTCAGATAACTAGAATTCCGATAACTATAAAAAGAACTTTCTAGTTCACTCTGAAAAGAATGACCATTGTCAATCTCGAAAATATGATTTTCAATATCAAAATATATGGAATAACTGTTCCCATTACTATCCCTAACTAAAAAAGTTTCATCAGAGATGAAATTCCGAATGTCCTTGACGCCGAATAAATGATCAACATTACTGTAATTAGAATTGTCACGACCACCCCAACTATGAATATTTTTCTTCATATCATTTATATTCGGATCTTCACTTTCACTGGTATTTTCAATAGGACCAAGACTACCCGTTGATTTACTTAGCCCACACCTGTGTTCGAACTCTTTCTTAAACAGTATCGAATTGAA